CTAGAATGTCTAATATCTTTTTTACATCTTCTATGTGAAAATGTTCAATTTTCATAAGGTCTTCTTGACTGTTATTCAAAAGGTCCAATAATGTATGTATATTGGACTTTTTGAGACAATTATAGATTCTGGGAGGCAATTCTAATTGGTCAATAAAAATATATGGAAATGCTAGTTCTTTTTTTTTTTTTCTTAGTTTAATTAATCTATTATGAAACGGAAAAAGGGGTAAAGTAACCTTATCTTGATTGTTTTCTAAATAGAACGTTTCTTCTTTTACATGTAGAAAAGGCATAAATAAATTAATCAAATTCCGGGAGGCTTCATGAAGTGCTTCTTTAGGAGTTAAACTTCCATTTGTCCATATTTCTAGAAAAAGAATCTCTTGTTTTTCATTCCCAGTCCCATAAGAATGAATACTATGATTTGCGTTTTGAACAGGCATGAATACAGCATCTATAGGATAACTTCCGTCTTCAAAATTATTTGGCATTTTTAGACTATATCCTCGATTCCTCTCGATTTGTAATCCAATACACAAATCAATTGGTTCTGTTAAGGTAGCTATATGCTGTGTATTATCAATGATTTCCACAGAGGGCGGTAAAATGATGTCTCGAGCAGTTATATATCCGGGACCTTGGACACAAATAAGCGCGTTGCGCGTTCCATACAGATTACTTCTTAATACAATCTCTTTCAAATTCATTAAAATTTCATGTACTGATTCTTGAATACCTATTATGTTAGAATATTCATGTGGTATGTTCTCAGATTTTGCACGTGTAATACATGTTCCTTCGATTTCGCCAAGTAAAGCTCTTCGCATCGCAATACCTATTGTGTCGGCTTGACCTTTCATAAGTGGACACAGAATAAAGCGTCCATAATAAAGACGCTTACTGTCTCTTCTTGATTCAACACACTTCCACTGTAGTGTCCGAGTAGATACTTTTACTTTCTCTCGAACCATAGTAATTTTATTTGATCAGATCGTTGAATCGTTTATTTCTCTTGAAACCCTTTCATTTCAGCCTTTTTTTATTTCTATTTCTATACACGTCTTTTTTTAGGGGGTCTACAACCATTATGTGGCATAGGGGTTACATCTCGTACGAAACTTAAACGTATGCCACTTCTACGAATAGCTCGTAATGCCGCATCTCTTCCGAGCCCCGGGCCTTTTATCCTTACTTCAGCTAGTTGCATACCTTGATCCACTACAGCTCGAATAGCCTTTCCTGCTGCGTTTTGAGCAGCAAAAGGTGTTCCTCTTCTTGTACCCCTGAATCCACAAGTACCTGCGGAGGACCAAGAAATCACCCGACCTCGTACATCTGTAACGGTCACAATGGTATTGTTGAAACTTGCTTGAACATGAATAACTCCCTTTGGTATTTTACGTGCATTTTTACGTGAACCACTACGTGTATTCTTACGTGAACCAATTCTTAATATAGGTTTTGCCATATTTTTTCATTTCACAAGGATAAGTGAGAAATATATGGATATATCCATTTTATGTCAAAACAGATCTTTTTTTTTTTCGTCAGCTCTTTGTCTTTTAAGGAAGTCACTTTTGCTTTAGTAAGATTATCCCTGTCTTTGTTTATGTCTCGGGTTAGAACAAATTACTATAATTCGTCCCCTCCTACGGATTAGTCGACACTTTTCACAAATTTTACGAACGGAAGCCCTTATTTTCATAGTTGTTATTCCTTAATTCTGTGAATCTACTTATTTTTTTGTTGGAAGAAAAAAAGTTTCTTGATATTTTTGAATCTTGAATTGTATCTTCATGAAAGGAATGTTGAAATTTTAAAAACCACTTAAAAATGTGAATCCTTGTTATAGAGTCTATAAATTTTATGACCCCTGGTTAACTCATACATAAGAACTTACTAAAATTTTTACCTTTTTTTTCTCTCAGTGGTATACCTATACAAAAATATGCCGGATCCTTTCGGAAGCATGACCTAGAATCACATTAATCTTCAGTATCTAAACAAAGCTGGACCATGTTATTCGGAAATGATTTAGTATGAATTCATTTTTTTTTTTCACAAAAGGTAAGTTCCGGATATACAATTTTGATATTAGAAGGATTACCATATATAACACAAAATTTCGCCGCCGATTCCTTTTAGTCGAGCTTCTCGGTCTGTCATTATACCTCGAGAAGTCGAAAGGATTACAATTCCTATTCCGCCTAAAATTCGCGGAATTCGTTGAGAGTTAGAATAGATTCGTAGACCGGGTCGACTGATCCTCTTTAAATTTAAAATAGTTTTATAGGATTCTTTCTTATTTCGTTTATGTCTTAGGGTTAAAATCAAAAAATATTGGTTGTTTTCTCGATGTTTTCTTACGTTTTCGATAAAACCCTCTCGTAAAAGTATTTTAACAATGTTTTCGGTGATGTTAGTCGATGCTATCCGAACTCTTCCTTTTCTATTCATGTCAGCATTTCGTATAGAAGTTATTATATCAGCAATAGTGTCTCTCCCCATGATAAGTTCAAATTCCTTTTGTTCTCGAATTTTGATATAATCAACATGCTCTTTTTCTTTTATTTATATTCTTTTATTTATATATAGTTTATATATAGACGAATTCTATATTAATATATGAATATGAATTCAGTTATATTATTTAATTTTAATTATACTATATTATTTAAAATTTTTTATTAAAATTATATTATTTAAATACTATTTTTATTTAAAAAATATTTTTATTATTATTTTATTATTATATTATGAATATTATTATTTATTATTTAAATTTATTATTTAAGGGTATATACGTGATACACAATCTATTAATTAATTAATTTGATTTAAAAAGACTATTTTTTTGAAATCCTATACTAACTATCGATATTCAGGTCTCATCTCATTTTATAATACCTCAGGAGCTAATGAAACTATTTTAGTAAAATTTAATCTTAATTCTCGTGGGATCGCCCCAAAAACTCGAGTTCCTTTTGGATTTCCTTCTTGATCAATGACAACTGCAGCATTGTCATCATATCGTATTATCGTCCCATTGTTACGTTTGAGTTCTTTACAAGTACGTACAATTACAGCTCTGATCACCTCTGATCTTTCTAGAGGAGTATTTGGTATTGCTTCCTTGATCACAGCAACAATAACGTCACCAATATGAGCATATCGGCGATTACTAGCTCCTATTATTCGAATACACATCAATTCTCGAGCCCCGCTGTTGTCTGCTACATTCAAATAGGTTTGAGGTTGAATCATATCATTTTTTTTTTATCTCTTCTTTTAATGCAAAGGACGAAGTAAAAAAAAATATTGTTTGTCAAAAAAAGAAAACTGGCAATCTTTTTATTCCTAAAATTTCTTTCCCTTTTTGATTCTATATTCCTAGTCAGAAATAATGAATTGAGTTTTTATAGGCATTTTTGATGCCGCTATTGAAATAGCCCTTCTGGCTATATTTTCGGGTACCCCACCCATTTCATAAAGTATTTTACCTGGTTTAACCACAGCTACCCAATACTCGGGGGATCCTTTCCCCGAACCCATACGCGTTTCTGCGGGTCTTACTGTAACTGGTTTGTCTGGAAATATACGTACCCAAATTTTTCCGCCACGGCGTACATTTCGTGTCATTGCTCGTCGCCCTGCTTCTATTTGTCTAGATGTGATCCAAGCAGGTTCAAGTGCTTGAAGAGCATATCTTCCAAAACAAATACGATTACCAAGATAAGAAATTCCTTTTAGTCGTCCTCGATGTTGTTTACGAAATCTGGTTCTTTTTGGGTTATAGTTGATGGTTTTTTTTATTCTAAATTCCATCTCTACTACAGAACTGGACGTGAGAGTTTCTTCTCATCCAGCTCCTCGCGAATAAAAGGACTAAAAAAGATTGTATTAAGATATAGATATAGTTAATGATTAATAAGGTGAATCATGGTATTTTTGAGATTTCATCTGATCTATTCTAAATTTGTGTGTATGTAAATGGAATTCAACATGAATTCTATTTCTCTTTATGAATAAGGTAATATCGTAATGTCGAATGTCGTTTTTATTGGAGTTCGAATATTGTAACAAATCCTTATTTGCTTTTGTCTTTTTGTTTTCTTTATCATATTTAATAGACTCCAATTTTTTCTTAATTTGAAAAATCAAAAAATAAACTTTTCGCCGGCGAATATTTACTCTTTCAATATCTATTTCAATTTGATGGTTGTTTCATGAGTTCTCAGAATCAAAATTAGAATAGATAAATAAGTTTCTGGTTTATTCCGCCATCCCACCCAACGAATTATTAAGATTTGTTTTTTTAATAGAATCTTCGATATTCATGGGTTCCATCGTTCTCATTGCTTCTTGATTAATTGTTAGGCCCGAATTCTACAATGGAGCCCTTACTTTTAATTTACTTAATTAAATTTGTTTTTGAGTCAATCTTCTCAGTTTTTATTGGTTCAAGGTTGCTCTTAATTTTTTGTTTTTGGAACAGATTTATCTAATTAATATGAATGAATCTGTATTGATGCTTTATTACATTGCTTTTCTTACACTGACCTCATAGACCTTCAAAATTGGAATCATATATCATTGATATTCATTTTTTTTCTCTTTCTCTAATCCTTCCATTTATCCGCATACTTTTTTTTTTATTTCCCTTCATAACTTAGAATCAGATTTCTTTCTTTTTTTTTGTAAAAAAAAATTCAGTTGCTACAATGATATGATCAGTTTATCATATCTTGACTGGTTTTTTGGATTCAGATAATGCGAAGCAATGAATTGCTTAGGTTATTTATTAATGCTATAGTTATTAGTTCCTCTTATAGGTAAGTTCTTTTTTCGCTTTTTAATCTAATCCTAAACCAACGAGTCACACACTAAGCATAGCAATTATATTATATCAAAGGAGTATTGATTGAAATTTTTATTCAACCTTATAGAATTGCTTAGAATTGCTGATTTTTTTTTCTTAAACATAAAAAAGAAGACTGC